CCGCTGGGTGAATCCAGCCTATTCTTGAAATGAACAACTCACACACACTCCCTTTCCAAAAAAGATCAATACACCGAAAACTACACTTAGATTTATTGGATTTGTTGCTAAAATATCGGTATTAAACCCGAAACTCCCGGCGGATGGCCAGTGACCCAAGTAAACGAAAGAATCGGTTAAATTGTTCATATAATCTCCTCTTCTAGCTAAACTATAAAAAAAGAACTCTGTCCTTTTTTTTTTTATTCTTTTTATTTTCAATAAAAAGAAATTTGAATTTAATAATTTAATTTACCTATTTGGATCTTTGTAAACAGAATAAAAAACCTATTCTATTTACAAATGTATTTTCCAAAATTTTTAATTTTCAATAATAATAATGAGACTTATTAGAATTAAGCTAGAATTTGAGACCAAGTTTTATGTCAAGTTCAAAAAACCTAAACCTCCTTTTTCCGCAACACTCCTTAAAAAAAACTTTCTATTAAACTAAAAGAATAAGGGGAAGGAAGAAAGCGAATCGATGTGCTAATTCCCCATCCTCAAATTAGTCCTTCCCAAGGATTGTTGTCTCAATGAATAATTGTAGGAGTTAAATCTTGATAGAATGAAAAAAACTACGAAAAAAATCCAGAATTTTTTGATTTCTAGGATTAAACAAAAGGATTCGCAAATAAAAGCGCTAATGCTACAACCAGGCCATAAATTGTTAAAGCTTCCATAAAAGCCAAACTAAGCAATAAAGTACCTCGGATTTTTCCTTCTGCCTCAGGTTGTCTCGCGATACCTTCGACAGCTTGACCCGCAGCTGTACCTTGACCAACTCCAGGTCCAATAGAAGCAAGCCCAACAGCCAACCCAGCAGCAATAACCGAAGCAGCAGAAATCAGTGGATTCATGATAAGTTCCTCACACCAAAATAAAGAAATAGTTAATGATACAATCATCCAATGACTTAGGACGTAATTCTAATTTAAGTAATCGCTAAGATTCATCCAGCCAAAATAACCAAAAACTTTAATTGAAATAATATAAGAAAAGTATTGAATCATAAGAATTGCTTTGATAGTAGTTCCTATCCACGGGATTTTTTTTAATTCATAATATATATATACGACTTTGTTATGCCATTTCTTTTTTGTGAACCATTCTTTGAATTCTTCGTTTTTTTTTTTTATGGTTTTTTCAGCCAATTCACAGATAAAAAGGAAGAACTTCTAATCGAATCCCTATCTAAATTGAAATTCACAAAAGTAGTAGGGCAGATTCAGATTATATAGATCTTTAACTCATATATACCTAGTCAATATCAAATATCACATATACAAGTGTTTCTTACATAACGTAAACCAACTATTCTATAATTGGGCTAACCTAAAATATTTGAAAAAAAAAATAGTTAATGATGACCTTCCATAGATTCACCTATATAAGCTGCAGCTAAAGTGGCAAAAATGAGAGCTTGAATCCCGCTTGTAAATAATCCCAGGAACATGACAGGTATAGGAACCACTAAAGGTACTAAAGAAACAAGAACAACAACAACTAATTCATCGGCTAATATATTTCCGAAAAGTCGAAAACTAAGTGATAGGGGTTTTGTAAAATCTTCTAAGATGTTAATGGGTAAAAGAATTGGAGTTGGTTGAATGTATTTACTGAAATACCCTAATCCTTTTTTGCTAAGACCCGCATAAAAATAGGCTACTGATGTGAGTAAAGCTAAAGCAACCGTCGTATTTATATCATTCGTTGGTGCTGCTAACTCCCCTTGAGGTAACTGGATAATTTTCCACGGTAAAAGGGCTCCTGACCAGTTAGAAACAAAAATAAATAAAAACAGGGTTCCAATAAAGGGAACCCATGGACCATATTCTTCTCCAATCTGGGTTTTACTCACGTCTCGAATGAATTCAAGGACAAATTCAAAGAAATTTTGGCCGTCAGTTGGAATGGTTTGTGGATTGCGAATCGCTAGAACTGCGGAACCTAATAAGATAGCAATTACAACCCAAGAAGTAATAAGGACTTGGGCATGGACCTGGAACCCCCCGATTTGCCAATAGAAATGTTGGCCTACTTCTACACCAGATATCTCATATAACCCTTCTTTTATTAGTGTGTTGATGGAACATGATAAAACATTCATATTGCCCTCTGACAGAAATAAGAACTTTAAATTATTTTGATTCAAGATCCCCCCTTTCTTTTTACTTAATTTACTTTAATTTTATATTTTAGTTTTGGATACCAACTAAACTAATCACACAATATCACTAGTTTTTTCTCTCTTTTTCTTTTGTACAATTCAGGAGTAGTAACCGATTTTTTAAATCGAAATACAGTGAGCCCCTCCCTCAAAAAAAAAATGGATTTATTTATCTTATTATTAATCAAGAATTTTGTATATAGCTAGAACGACCCTCACAAATTGCGAATACTAATTTGTTAAGAATGAATCGAATTGAAGCTATAGCGTCATCATTTGCTGGAATAGAAATATCCGCGAGATCGGGATTACAATTTGTATCGATTAAAGAAATGGTTGGAATTCCCAAAGTGATACATTCTCTAAGAGCCGTATATTCTTCTTGCTGATCGATGATGATTACAATATCAGGCAATCCCGTCATATATTTAATCCCGCCTAGATATGTTTCCAAGCGAGATAATTGTCTCTTCAACACAGCTGCATCCCTTTTCGGAAGACGGTTGAATCCCTCTGTCTTTTGTTCAGTTCTCAAGTCCCTAAACTTATGAAGTCTTTTTTCTGTAGTGGACCAATTTGTTAACATGCCGCCGAGCCATTTTTTATTAACATAATGACACCGAGCCCGTATTGCAGCCCGCGACACTAAATCAGCTGCTTTATTTTTTGTCCCAACAATTAAGAATTGTTTTCCCCTACTTGCTGCATCAAAAACTAAATCACAAGCTTCTGATAAAAAACGAGCAGTTCTAGTCAGATTTATAATATGAATACCTTTACGCTTTGCAGAAATATAAGGTGCCATTCTAGGATTCCATTTCCTCGTACCATGTCCAAAATGAACTCCTGCTCTCATCATCTCTTCCAAATCGATGTTCCAATATCTTTTTGTCATTTCTTTTCACACTTAAAAGGGGGGGTACCCAAAACTAAAATAAAAATTTGTTCCGATGGAACCTTCTCTTGTACCGGGGATGGCCATTTATGCATGAACCAAGTCATTTTTTTGTATTCATTATTATCTTTATTAGTGAAATTACCAAATCAAATGACTACAGCAAACAACAAAAAATGCAATTCAAAATAGGAATCCGCTATTAGAAATCATTAAATCCTAGAAAAGTCAGATTTTCAAATAGAAGAATCACAAAATTCCCTGTGGTAGAATAAAATATCTCTCATATCTCCCTCGAATAAAGAGAAATTCTTTGTTTTTTTTTCCAAAAGAATGTTGGTATGTTGCCGTGAACAATGCACCACTCCTATGTTGAATCCGGTCCCGGCGGGGATCACCCCCCCTAGAACAACATTTTCTTTAAGGCCTTTCAACCAATCGATACGACCCCGAAGAGCAGCTTTTGCTAAAACTCGCGCAGTTTCTTGAAAACTTGCTTCGGATATAAAACTTTGAGTATTCAAAGATGCTCGAGTTATTCCTAATAAAACGGCTCGATAACAGATTGCTTCTTCTAAAGCACGCCCCGTTCGTTCTGCTCGTAACAATCCAATAAGTTCTCCCGGTAAAAAAACATTAGACATTCCCTCTTCGGAAACCAAAACTTTTGATGTTATTTGACGTACAATAATTTCGATATGCCTATTATGAATCTGCACCCCCTGGGATCGATAAACCTTTTGAATCTTATTAACCAAAGAAATACGACTTTGCACTATAGTTAGCTCAGCACCAATCAAGAATCCCCAAGGAATTCCAAGAATTCTTGTTATACACTTGTTCCAACCCTTAATCCGCTTTTCTAAGTTCAGCGATATTGACTCAATCGAGCGGACTTCTAAGACTTGTTCGACTTTTGGAAGACCTTGTGTTATATCACCGGATCTCGATTTTTCATATATAAATGTCACTAATGTATCCCCTTCGTAAAGAATTTCTCTGTAATGCCCATGAACTTTTGCTCCAGGAGTAGCCAAATAGGGCTTAGCGGATCTTATTACTACAGAATCCCTTTGAACAATTAAAACTTGACCCGATTTTAGGTGTGGTTCTTTTTTGGCTATACATAAATTTTCACAAAAAAATTGTCCAAGACTAATTATTGTGGACGTTTCCTCACAATAATTATGATGATAATTTTGATGAAGAAAATACCACTTCAATTTGAATGGATTCAAAACAACGTTACTGTATGGATCGAGATTAAAAATTCTTCCGTTTTCATCGATTAAATAAGAGTTAATTACTTGACAAATATATTTTAAGTTATCAAGTTGCAAATATTTAATTACAGAGATCTGATTATAAGTTAGTAAAGGGAAAAACGAATAAAAATTCGAAATTTGAGTGGCTGTTCCTAAGGGGCCCGACGAATTTTTAATTGTAATTAGAGGATTTTTTTTTATTGATTGGTTTATCACATTGTGATATTTTACATGATTAAATGGACCCATTCTAAAACAATTAGATGATGATAAAATTAACAAAGATTGGGATTCCTTATTTCTATTTAAGAACATACGAATAGTTCCGTGATTGTGTCTAAGTGATTGTTGAAGAATGCCAGCCTTGGGAGAAATCGAATAAAACGGATTCTTGTGATCTGCAGAGATCAATCCCGAATCTGGCGAATTATTCCTTTTTCTTATATACGAAATATGGGATTTCACTAAGCCAATTCTTATGAAATCTCGAATCAAACCCTTTGTACTTACTTCAACAAATAAAGCACGAACCTCCTCGCGGGAAGAATTTTTGTTGTCTTGGTCCCAATTCAAGACTAAACAAGTTCGAACTAATTGAATACTTGTGTCAGAAATTCCTCGAGTTGGTTTG